TTCGTTGGCAATATGTCTACGCTGGTTCAAATCCAGCTCGGCCCAAAAATTAGCCAATTTCCCATGAGATAGTATAACCCCTTACCCTTCAGAAATACCTGATACAGGGGAATAAAAAAGAATCCAATTTTCGGATATATCCTTTCATTTCCCTGGGATTGTAGTTCAATTGGTCAGAGCACCGCCCTGTCAAGGCGGAAGCTGCGGGTTCGAGCCCCGTCAGTCCCGACGGATCCAATCAATACATCAATTCAACTCCCTCTTTTCTATGAAAGGTGTGGCATAGTCGGATTTCATTCCTAAGGGGAATCTTTTTTTTTCTTTCGCATTTCTCATTAAATATATAGATAAAAATTTTTATTACTTCAACTAGAACTCGTACCGATTGATGGGAGAAAGACATACGTGGATTAGTACAATTGTTGGTAGCATTATATTCAGTATTCCAAGAAATATTGGGTCTGCTTTTTCGATTGCTCCCGATTCAGGGAACAGAGTATGGAATAGAATACCCTATATTTCCAATTTCCAGGGAGCACATACACAAAAGGAATTCGTTTATTGTACAACCAAAAATGAATTTAATCGAAGCCCCCCCCCTTGGACTACTTTTCTTTTCTAGATTCAACTATCTTCTTTTCTGGCTCTGATTTTTTGGAACCTCAATTACTAATTTGAAAAAAAAAAAAAAAAAATTCATGCAAATTGCATACTGAGCTTTTGATATATCTGTCCCAATACTAATCATCTAAGGAAGGAAGATAAAAGAAAGCTAAAGATCAACCAAGGACCCCACCCCTCTTAGTGACGAAATGCAGAATTTTTTCCTTCCTATTTCCCATTTCTTTTTGGGTTTCCATCGAAACCCAAAAAGAAATGGGAAATTAGACCCTTTCTAACGAGATTCATCTTTATCACACTTCTTTGTATTCCAAGAAAATTAGATCATTAAAAAAGTTGTTTAGAACTTAACTTCTTTTTTCCCTTTCACTCATTTCTATTGTTTATTTTATTAAATTCAAATAAAAAAAAGAGTAAAGGAGCAATGCGCCATGGATGGAATCAAATATGCTGTATTTACAAACAAAAGTATTTGCTTATTCGATTGAGAAAAATCAATATACTTTTAATAGTGAATCAGGATTAACTAGGACAGATTAATAGAAAAAAATCACATATCACCTAATATATTCCCCTTTTTCTTTTCTAGTAATGTTTTATTCGATTTCGAATAATAGTTCACTGCGATTTTAACATATCTATTGGTTTTATTTTATTTGTTTTCGACTTCTTTTTCTAACTTTTTATAAAGAGAAGTAAAGAAACAAAATGAATAGTAAAGAATGATTCCTTTTGAATAATAGATTCATTATTTGGGTTTGTGACTAATGGAAGTCGAACAGCGGTGAGATGATACTTCATCTAAGGATGATACAAGGGAGGCGTAGGGTAGTTTATAGAAAAGAAAGAATGGAACAGAATAATAATAATAAATAAAAGAATTCTTGATTGGATCAGGAATCCTATTTTGGATTCGATATGGATAAAAGACCTTCCTATGGTATATACTATTCAATTCTCGACGATGAATTGATTTGATAGGTCTGATATTGTTATTCATCTCACGATATTGATCCGATTCAATATCATCGAGAGGGGTAATTCATCCATTGCATTTACAGATGAAAGATTTATCATCTCTATGGGATTAAATCCCGAGTTATTGTGAAGTAAAAAACACTGAGATTATGGAAGTAAATATTCTTGCATTTATTGCTACTGCACTGTTCATTCTAATCCCTACTGCCTTTCTACTTATCATTTACGTAAAAACAGTCAGCCAAAATGATTAAAAATTCCTATTCATTAAATATATTTGACTGAAACGCGACTTCTGAGTTCTTATCAATGAGTGAAGAAAGAAAATGAAAAGAATTTCAATTTCACGTAATGAGCGGACTCGAATCGGCAGTATTCAATGGGATCTGATAGTAGGGTAGAAAGAAATATATGAATCGTTCTTTCTTTCTACCATACTACTATTAAATGGAAATGTATCCTTGATAATAAAAGCTTAATATCGATCACTCTCCAATATTATCTCTCTATATAATATGTAGATATCCATTTCATATATGGACTATACATAGGACCCAATTCGATTTCTTTTCTACATCTATTTGTTCCGATCAATCTGAAATAATCGAAAGAGAGCTCTTACTCTTATGTTTCGAATTCTTCAATTTCTTATTATTTCTAAGATGAATCTCCGTATCTATTGAAATAATCAATCAAGGAAAGTTATAATAAGAAAGTGGGTTTTTCATTTAGCATTTCGAAGAAGTAATTGATTGAGCCATTGACAGGACTTCTATGAGAGCTTCTTCGAATAATTTTGAAAAAGAATAGTAAAGCTTATCCATTTTTAACAGAGTTTTAATGTTTGAACCATGAAGTGAAATGAGTCAATAAAGCATAAATCCAATTTATAAAATAATAAAAGAAGCGGTAAATGCACAATATGCGACTCTCCCAAGGCAAGATCTTATTATACTATCCCGTTAAACAATCAATATTTCTATATTCTTTCTCGTAGAAAGTATGTATACACTTAACAGAACGACTTCTTTTTTGAACATTAAGGAGGGAAAGAAATAAAAGGGGGTCCGGTCTTCCTCATTGTCCATCTATACTTCTGGTAAGAGCCTATTCGTTGAAATCAAAATTTAATTCGGTTGGAATAAATTTCCTATCATCTGTATTCCCTTTCAAAATACAAAGAAAGGGAATCATTGAAATATCTGTTTGATTGAAAAAGTATTATTCATATAATACATTAATTCGACTAGAATCCAATGAAATTTCTAAAATGATGCTATTTTGATTTTAAATCGTTAAAAATGCTTTGCAGAACGATCTAGAAAACAATTGATACAGTTTTCGTGATCAACTCAATTTAATTAGTAATACCTCTAAAGCCCACTTCTTCCCCATACTACGAGTGAAAGAGAAAATGTAAAGACTACCATTAAAGCAGCCCAAGCGAGACTTACTATATCCATGTGAATTATGTCCCCTATTTCGATGAATATTAAGGAATTTTTACATTATTCCTCACTAATAATAGTCGAATCAATTGGTCAGAGTCAAAAAGGTATTCTGACCCAACACTCTTGGATGAACCAATCCAATAAACCCATTTATAAAAAATTCCTATATGATTTCGAATCGGGAAAGATTAAACACAACAATCAAAATAGAGAGTGATATCTCAAAGAAATGTTTCTAATCGAAGATATAGGATAGGAATAGATTCATTTATTCCTATTCTTTTTTTTGTCGATCTTCATAAGATAAGTAAAAAGCATAAAAAGATAGATCACTATCTAGTCCATACCTCTATTTCCTATTTGATCGAATTCGTAACGTCTCCCAATTGTCTATGTGAAAGAGTTGGGTGGAAGTTGATTATGTTCTTTTCTTGACTGGGGGTTTGCCGAAAAGAATTTATTTTTGTACTTTTAAAAAACCAATTATCCATCCAATCTAATATTGATTCAATGCCTAAGCATTCAGAGACTCTCGTAAGGCCGTGTATAAATTGCGCCCTTTCTCTCCCTAGAATCTTTCTTTGCGTCTAGAATTCAGGGATTTACAATCCTTTTAAAAACCCCAAAATCTTATGCTTAGAATCAAACAAATAGCAAGAGTCGTTTTTCTCTGCTTCTGCTTGCTCGGGAATAATTGGACTGGTTATATCAGCAGAACAGAATAGGAGATTTCGAATCTTTTGTTGATTTGTTGATTAGGCGACACCCAGATTTGAACTGGGGAAAAAAGATTTGCAGTCCCCCGCCTTACCGCTCGGCCATGTCGCCAAAAGAATACAAAATAGATGAAACTTTTCCCTTTTGGGTTGGATTAGTGAACTTCTTTTTTTTATTGGACTTGCATTTTGCATCCAGCTCAAAAGACACGGTGCCTAAAAACTTCTCCTCCCTTTTCTATTGACAAAAATATGGATTTTCCGTCACAAAAACCTAAACTTATAACAAATTTGAACCATTAACTATTAACTGCTGACTGTTAATTCATCAGCGATTCTTGAATTTGAATCTCTATTTTTGTTTTCCTACTGAGATAAGAAAATAAAAATTGATATAGAACTCATCAATATGGATTCTTTTGAATAAAAACCCTTCTAAATTATAATAAATTAGAATCCTAACAACAATTATGAGTATATGGAAACCCGACAATAGAAATTGTTACACAGATATCTAACGGGGTATTTGATTTCTATATGTTGGCTATAGAAAATTCTCTGTCAATTATCGTGCTTCGATTTTTCATTAAAAAAAATACATTGGAATAAAAAATGGAAATTTTTGGATAGAGCACGACTGGACCGACACTACCCCGACTAGAACGACAATAAGGAGGAAGAAGGATCTATATACTAACTATTATATCTACACATGTATTAATAAATACAACCCCTCTTCTACACCTCACAATCGTATTCTACAAATTCAACTAAAAACTAGGTAAAAATACCTCTCTTCTCAGCGAATCATTTTTTCAAGAATAGAATCCACGAAAGGGGTTAAGCGCAAAAAATCGACTCTCTATTTTTTCTTATTTTTATGGTTTTCTATCAGTGAAAAGAGCAAATACTGAATCCGTTTTTTTCTAGTAGTCAAGCAGATTCGAATATGGAATAATATAGAATGTAAAAATAAAAAGAATTCTCTTCAATTCAATCAAAACATAAAAAAGCTCTTAATTCTATTAGGGGTGAATAAAAATTCGATTGAATAAAATGGAGGAACCTCTTTCCTGCTCGCTCTCAGAGAGTTTGCGATATTCTCTTTCTTAGTTTTTTTATTGAAATTGTTTATAAATAATCTCGTTTTACCATTTAAGGTAAGGGGACTCTTTGACGTTGGCAATTTCCTTCATTTTCGAGCCCTGTGTCAACGTTAAAATACTAACATAAT